AGCTATTTGGCTTCAATCTCCCCCTTTTTTAGCGCAAAAATTGAAGATTTAGTTACGATTGAAAGTTTTGTACTATCATCCATAGATCCTTTATTCATACTCATTCAATTGGAAGAATTGAACCAATCAAAAAAATTATGCTTCTCGACTCCATAATCCAATTTTTTTATTAAAATTATGATTGCCTTTTGGATAGAAATCGTGAGAATGTATATTCTTTCCTCAAATGTCCTATTGAGGTTTAAAGGATTAAATCTTTTTAAGAAATAAAGTTTTTGATCGGAATATAAAATATGAAAAAAATGGAAAGACCCCTTAACTATTGAAGTTGTTAATAGAACGAATCACACTTTTACCACTAAACTATACCCGCTACATATTCATTATTGAATATGAATGGACCATTTGTCCAACAAAGTAATCAGACGCAGTCAAGATAGCATCAGAATCATGAAAATTCCAGCATTAACACGTATTTTTCTCCACTGCGGCGCGGAATTGAAAACTTGAAAAAAAATAGGTGAATAGCAAAAAGTTTAGTCAAATTTCAATAGTGTACTAAAATTATAAGTATTTTTTTTTTTTGAAACCTCCCTTCACTTGAACCACCAGATTTTCTGAATTCGGGTAAATTGGGCCTCAAACTTTCAAGCTTGTACTTTGCTTTGAACAAGTAAATGATTTAGAGTCTCATTTTATAAATATGTGTTTTCTATTTGATATTATGATATTATATATCTTATAAGATATTATAAGATATATTTTATTTATTTATTAATATTAATACTTCTTTCTTATTAAGACTTCTTAAATGAATTATTAAGATGAATATAATACTGAACTTCAACTTTCATTTATAATGAAATTCATTTTTCATTAATGAATTTCTGAATTTTATACTTAAGAATAATAAAATAAAGACGACGATTAGTACTATATTACTAGATACTATAATACTATTAAAGTAGAACACTTTTACTATAAAGACTAAATATTAGAATTTATACTCTAATTTACTAGAATTACTACTAATTTACTAGAATTACTATATAAGGTACTATAATATACTAAGAATAGATATATAATCTCTAATATTTCAATTTCAATATAGAATATTCTATATATTCTATATTAATCATTAATCTAGATCTAGATAATTTTTTAAAGAATTTCTAAAATAATCTATCTATTAGAATCTTATCTAATTTCTAATAATTAGGAATGGGAATAAAAATTACTCTTCTTGTTTCAATAACAATTTTTATTCGTCGGAACAAAAGAAGTACTGGCCCGGTCAGTACTTATACTTAACCAGGCCGGGGAAATGAACCTTTTGTACAAAATAAAAGAAGTAAGGTATTCTTTCTATTGGATAAATCTGTTTCGAATCATTGAAGGAAAATAAAAATTGTTCTCAATCTCGGCTTCACATGTTAAAGATAAATTTTCAATTTTGAATGGGGAGAGATGGCTGAGTGGACTAAAGCGTCGGATTGCTAATCCGTTGTACGAATTATTCGTACCGAGGGTTCGAATCCCTCTCTCTCCGATCCCCCTGATCACTTGAGATTTTAGAATTGAAAGAAATTTCGATTATTTTCTTTTATGAATCTTTTATCTTTATCTAGTATCTATCCCATTTCTTTATATCTAGTATCTATTCCATTTCTTTATACATTTACCTATGAAATACCTATGAAAAAATTAAGGAAAAAGTAAAAACAAATCTCATATCTTTTTTTATTCTTCACGCCCGGGATTACGCCCCGGATCATTAGATAAGAATCCGAAGATGAAGAGAGAAACAAAGAATATTACTACTGTGTAAACGGATAGTTTAAGAGTAAGCATTACAAATCTCCAAGATAAGATAAGATCATTTTTTTTTAAGGAAATAGATCACCTATTTTACGACACACACTAGACACTATTTTGATATGACGCTCTAAAGATGAAAAAAAAGGAAGTTTTTTTGAAATTTCTTTTCACGAATTTCTTTCTAATGTAATAAGATTCGTATTTTTTCGTTATCAAAAATTTCTTGTCATATCCATATCTATAATTAGGTATTGTATGGGATTTTATAAAGGAAAGGTCAGAACAAAAGAAGAAATAAGCTGATTAGCTGATTAAAGATAAAGATCATCACCCCCTTCCCTTATTCAAATTAAATTTCAATATAAAATAGAAAATAACAGAATTTCACTTTTTGAATCGAGGGTTCCTAATGTCCAGACTTATTTGAATCTTATTTATGATCTTATTGATTTTCAGAAGAAAAATATCATCTTTTTTTTATCGAAGAAATTATGAATTGAATAGAGATTTCATTTTTATCGAAAACTTACAGCAGCTTGCCAAACAAAGGCTAATAGAAAAAAGAGTAAAGGGATAACGGGCATAACGTCTACAATTGGATTGAAAAAGGCATAAGCCTCAGGCAATTTGGCGAAGAAAAAACTACTCGAATAAAGGGTATAATTAAGACAGATACAGATTAAACTAAAGATATTAAACATAACAAATATTCTTTTCTTGTTCTTAAAGATTCAAATTAAATTGAAATGATAATAAATTATCAGATTGGATTGAGTTGTTTTTCTGAGGAAAATTTTCAAATAAAAAGGCAGATGCAGATAAAAGAAAAAAATTCTTATTTTTCTTTGACTTCTCCCCAATCAAGAATCCTTCCTTACATTCTCCAATCAAATAAGAATACAAGGAATTCTATTTTCATACAATATCTTAATTGAATTCTAAGTAATGATCAATTAATCTTTTTGATTCTATATCTATTGTGTTGAATCCTAGCGACAACATGTCCTATATTTCTTTTGGTTGGTTATTGACGAATAACAAATATTTATCTTATTTTTTCTTAGACCAAATCAAAATGGGGCGTGGCCAAGCGGTAAGGCAACGGGTTTTGGTCCCGTTACTCGGAGGTTCGAATCCTTCCGTCCCAGATCGTTTGCATTAGAAACGAAAGATTCTTCTCTATTGAAATTGAAAATTTAATTCAACAATTTTCTGTTTAATGTTGGATACAATGTTATCCAATCTGAATTCTAAGAATCATTCTTAGAATCATATCTTTTTTTTTTTTTACTAAAGTATTTTATTATTAAATAGAAATATTCGTGATTACTTTTGTTAACGATTATTTTTTTATATGATGTATATGGATGCGAAAAGATAAGAATCCGAGGATTCTTATTTTCTCTTTGATCTTACCTTACACGAGATTTTTTCTACTCCATAATAATGAAAACAAAGAAACTTTATTCTCAAACTATCTCTCTGTTTTCAATTAAATGAAAATAAGATTTCATTGGAGATGGTAAATAATAAGTAAATCATAATATTAGAAAAATCATATGTCATAAAGAAAAAATGAGAAAATATTTATAAAAATATGTAATGTAATATATTAAATAAGAGTATAAAATAGAAATAAAATAAAATAAATATAATTATTGTATGTAATTGTATATTTTTATTTTGTATATTTTTCTTATTAATATTATCTTATTATTTTATCTTATTATTTCATTTCAGATTATCTTATTATTCTAATAATGAAATATTTAGTATTTAGTTAAACATTTAGTTAAATTTAGTTAAAGTGGCTAAAAACTTTTATCCATTCATGGGTATTTTTTTTCATTTGAATGAAAGTAAAGTCAAAGGCTTTTTTTGAGGTTTCTAATTTCTTTTTTAATAAAAAGAGGTTTATTATGGACAATCCCGAAAGATCTGTTGAAGATGTAAATAAGTTTGCTTAAAACTGATTTGTTTTTTTTCATGTGATATTATTCATATAAGAAAATTATGTGGTATTTTTAAGTGAAATCCTTTCCGGATAACACTTATCTATAAGTGTAGATTATTATGTATCAATTGGTTCAGCCAATGACTATTCATGATTCCATATTGAATCAATTGCATACGGTTCCAAATTAAAATAAAATGAGAGGGATGTTATGGTAAAACTTCGTTTGAAACGATGTGGTAGAAAGCAACGTGCGACTTGAAGGACATGATTGGCTGTGGATTCTGACATCCACCATCTTCTCTTTCTATACGAATGAAGATGCTCTTGTCTCGACATAATTTGTTCTGCTAGGAACCTAATTTAATTTGTCTTGGGTTACTAAATAACTAAATAAAGATACTAATGGTATATTAAAGTGGTATATTAAAGGTATAGCATATGATGGAGCTCGAGCAAAAATGATTGATTCATTTATCGGGGGAATAATCTAGGGTTAGTGACAATCAATAAGTTAGACCAACTTTGTAAATATATTATCAATATCTAAATATAGATAAATGGAGAGGTTCAAAAATGAACAAGTTTGAAATGAAAAAATCAAATTTGTCGAAATTTTTAAACTGTTTCAATCAAGAGTGTATCACAAAGGAATCAATCTTTCGTATGATTTTTTCATTTTCTTTCCATAGAAAGAACAAAAAACAAAAGGTATGTTGCTGCTTTTTTGAAAAGGAGTAAGGATCACCGAAGTAATGTCTAAACCCAATGATTTCACAAAGCGCAAAGAAAAGACAACAAATTCCGGAACAAGGAAACACTATTTTCACTTGTCTCAACAATTGGATCAGAATGAGTAAAAAAAATATATATATGAAAGGAGACAAAAAAAGAAGTTAGAGACAGCTCAAGAAATTCTAAGGATTTCCTTTTGAACTCTTTCAAAACTACCCAACTTGAGTTAGGAGTACAAATGAAATTTCTTTTTCTGTAAAGAAGGAAAAAAAGGCTCAAATTACAGTCTAATTCTTTATGGATCCATTTCTCTATCTATCTATCTATTTCTCTTTCTATCTATATAGATAATAGATAGATAGATAGAGAAATTCTAGAAATTATAATCATTTTTTCTTGAGCCGTATGAGGAGAAAACCTCCTATACGTTTCTAGGGGGGCATCTTTTATCTACATCTATCCCAATGAGCCATCTATCGAATCGTTGCAATTGATGTTCGATCCCGAAGAGAAGGAAGAGATCTTCGAAAAGTGGGTTTTTATGATCCGATAAAGAATCAAACTTATTCAAATGTTCCTGCTATTTTATATTTCCTTGAAAAAGGTGCTCAACCCACAGGAACTGTTTATGATATTTTAAGGAAGGCAGAATTCTTTAAAGAATTTCGAGTTTCTTTTGATAAAAAAAGAAAGGAAAAACAAGAATTATGAATAAAAAAAGGATAGGGTAACTAGTACCTATCTTTGTGTAAATCTTTATTCAAAGTTTTTTCTTTTCTTGTTCTATTCATACTTATTTTATTCTTCTTTTTCTTTCTTCTTTTTGTGGAACCCCCCAAACAAGGGGGGTAATCTTTCTTCTTGTATTTGTATTGTACCTTTCTTTTTTTGATTAAATAAAACCGCTATTTTTGCTATCTTTACCTTTTCCTTATTTTTTTTCCGCTCAAAGTTTTATTCTTTATATTATGCTAATCCAACACAAATTTCTATCTAATTTCTTGAAATTTGTTTGATAAAAAAGTCCATTCATATTGACAATGGCGTATCAAACAAATATAATTTTATCGTATATAAATAGATCTTTTTATCCCCATTCCCTATCGGCTCTTTCTTTCCTTCACTTTAGTAAAATGAATGAGTTTGTTGTATTTTTTTTATTTCGATCATATCTACATTTCATATTGATCCGGGTTGCTAACTCAACGGTAGAGTACTCGGCTTTTAATTGCGACTATGATCTTTTACACATTTGGATGAAGGAATTCGTCTAGACTATTGGTAGAGTTTATAAGACTGCGACTGATCCTGAAAGGTAATGAATGGAAAAAAAAGCATGTCGTAAAAAGAATAATAAAATCATAGAAAAAAAGATTTCTAGTACTCATAATAGAAATAGAACGAGAGTTTTTCTTTTGATAACAATTGGTAAAGTATTTTTGGTCTAGTGAATAAATGGATAGAGCCTTATGGCTCCAATTCGAGTAAGACAAAAAAGTAACGAGCTTCCCTTCTTAATTTGAATGATTACCCGATCAAATTACTAATTATGCGTTAAAAATAGATTAGTGCCTGATGTGGGAAAAGGTTCTCTTGTGAATTGTGAGTGGACCATTGATTCTTTTTTTTATTAATCCTAATTATTCTTTATTGTGGATTGAAGACGGATGTGTAGAAGAAATAGTATAGTGATAAAAAAGGTATTTTTTTTCCAAAGTCAAAAGAGTGATTGGGTTGCAAAAATAAAAGATTTTTACCCCTTTTTCTTATTGTTATTTTATTTCTTTCTTTTATTGTTATTCTACTTATATTAACAAGTAAAAGAAATCCAAATTGGATAGAAAGAAAGGGAAAGAAAAAAGATCTGTAGATTGGGCTCTCTGTCTCCGGGGTATATATTCTTTAATTTGTTCTTACTTTTATATAATCTTTTACTTTATTAGATTATCATTATGTTTTTTACATGTATAAAAGTCTATATTATTATTATTGAAATTGAAAGTAAAAGTATAGACAGTGCATAATACAATATATGCATACGCCGTTCTGACCATATTGCACTATGTATCATTTCATAACACAAGAAGTGCCTCCCTTTTTTGGTTACAGTAGAAATGTATTTAAATGGCAGAATTACAAGGATATTTAGATTGAAAAAAGATAGATTTCGGCAACAAAACTTCCTATATCCACTACTCCTTCAGGAGTATATTTACTCACTTGCTCATTATCATAGCTTTAATAGTTTTATTTTTTACGAACCTGTGGAAATTATTGGTTATGACAATAAATCTAGTTTAGTACTTGTGAAACGTTTAATTACTCGAATGTATCAACAGAAATCTTTGATTTCTTCGGTGAATGATTCTAACCAAAAGGAAAATGGTTTTTGGGGGCACAAGAATTCTTTTTCTTCTCATTTTTATTCTCAAATGGTATCAGAAGGTTTTGGAGTCATTCTGGAAATTCCATTCTCGTCGCGATTAGTATCTTCCCTTGAAGAAAAAAGAATACCAAAATCTCATAATTTACGATCTATTCATTCAATATTTCCCTTTTTAGAGGATAAATTATCACATTTAAATTATGTATCAGATCTACTAATACCCCACCCCATCCATCTGGAAATCTTGGTTCAAATCCTTCAATGCTGGATCAAAGATGTTCCTTCTTTGCATTTATTACGATTGTTTTTCCACGAATATCATAATTTGAATAGTATCATTACTTCAAAGAAATCCATTTACGTCTTTTCAAAAAGAACGAAAAGATTCTTTTGGTTCCTACATAATTCTTATGTATATGAATACGAATATCTATTCCTGTTTCTTCGTAAACAGTCTTCTTATTTACGATCAATATCTTCTGGAGTCTTTCTTGAGCGAACACATTTCTATGGGAAAATAGAATATCTTATAGTCGTGTGTTGTAATTTTTTTCAGAGGATCCTATGGTTCCTCAAAGATACTTTCATACATTATGTTCGATATCAA